TTCGTTATAGAGTTTCGATGTCCTTCGCTTCATCTGCAGTAATCGGTGTAATAAAGCAAGGGAAGAGAAGCACTTTAAGGCTCGTTCGAAATCTCTAATGAGTCTTCTCTGGTGTCGGCCACAGTCTAAGAAGTAGTCTTTTCCCATTTTCTAGCAACAAGAAGTAGGGATTCGGCCCTTCTAATGTTTAAGATAGATAAAGAACGCGGACTCAAGCCAGCAAAGAAAAGACAACAACTAGGTCGATCACGGATTCAAGCTATAGCAAAGAAGACTATCGATCCGGGACTGAAGTGCATTTAGAAAGGAAGATGGTAGATAGAAGGAGTACAAAAAGCAATCAAAGGAATGCAGGCGTTGGTAAGCGTAGAGGGGCTAGAAAGAGAAGTGTTGGTCGGTAGGCAGATGTGAGGGGTTTTTTAGGGAACTACTTGAGGGAACTACTAAAGGTGTATGTCAGACTGTCCCTCCAGCTGAGCTTCGCTATGAACTAAACTAATAGGCTGAAATTTGCATAGTTTGAAGGATGTATTAGTTGTACGGTGAAACCAGTATCCCAATTGTGAAGTCAACCATAAGGAAATCGGTACACATGAATGACTTCCTTTCAAGACTTCCCCCGGAAACTCTACAATAATCGGTTGAATCGATCGGTCTGAGGTCTGTGCTCTGTCCGCATTCATCTCTGTCTTTTCAAAATGGATCAAATCCTCCGGTCTTCGGTCTTTCCATCCGTCCACGGCTATTTGATTGTCAATCCTGCCTTCCCCCTTTAGTTAGCAGCTCTTTCGATCCACCCAGGAAAGAGTCTCAGAGGCCATGTTTTCTAATCCAACATGGTTTGAATGGGTCAAGGAGTAGGACCGGATCGTTTTTGGGGCTTTCTTTTTTTTAAGCGTAGTTTTCCACTCTATTTTCAACTATCTATAACCCTAAGTGGAGCTGGAGAATCTCCCTCCGCTACTACGTTTTCTTGAAATTAAAGCGCCGCATATGCCTTCATGCGCCTCGGCCATTACCAACATGGCTTCTTCTTTCCCAAGGCACCTTAGCTTAGCAATAGGTCGTCTTCTGGGCTTTTATTGTATAAATCGTCATTTAGCAATACATTTTTTTATTTAATTTAGCAGGGACCTTCTTTTGATCTTCTCATTTGCTCTTGCCGTTGGGTGCCTCAAGAATTCGATGATAGGCGTGCGCCAATCATCTTCCAATAGAATATGTCCAATGAAAAAACTTCTGCTGCCATCTCTCTTTCTTTGACAGATGGCAGAGACCTCTTCTGGACAGTTACGAGTTCCCGAAGCACCGCGGGTAGCTCTCTAAACCCAGAGCCACACTGAGCCATCTCGTTGGCTTCTCCGTTTCCACCCCTTGGCTATTTTCTCAAGATTCAATTGAACCTCTCAAAAGTTTTCCAGTAATGCCGAGTGGAAAGGGGCTAAGCCCCAGTTACGGCATCTGTAGGTTCCAGCCAATTGGTTGATCACTAGCTCTGAATCTCCTATTATAGTGACGGTCTTTGCTTTCATTTCAATTAGTATCTCAAGGCCTATGATCAAAGCCTCGTACTCCGCTTTATTATTGGTGTAGATGGATTCTAATTGAAAAAACGTAAAGCGAGTCTTCCTACCCATCTAAGAGATTCTCACTATCCCTGCTCCTGCCGAATCCTTGGTTTTAGAGCCGTCAAAGTCTAACTTCCACGGCGTAAAATAGATTGTTGATATCGGCAAGTATTCAAGTGCCTCGCGGGCTTCTTGGCTAAGCAAGGATGGTCGGCCAAGAAGTCTGCTAAGGCTTGCCCTTTGACAGCCTTTTTTTTGACTAAAGTCTTGCAAGGAGAATTCCATTAGTGCCAAAGCCCAACGGCCTATCCGGCCTCGCATGACAGGTCTAGCTAGTAGGTACTTCACTCAATCTGTTTTACAAACAATGTAAACCAAAACAGGAAGTAGGTATATTCTCCACTTTTTTGAAGCAAAATACAAAGTGAAGCACATTTTCTTTTCTCTATCGTTGTATATCTAACTTATACTTCAGTTAGTACTATACGTAATATACAGTCATATACAGCTTGCTCGTAACCGGCTTCATTGTTTTGAGCTAGCAGCGCGCCGATAGACTCATGCGCCGCCGATATGTAAAGCTTCAAAGGTTTCCCTTGGATCGGCGGCATGAGGACTGGTGGGCGGCTCAGTTGAGTTTTATGGCTTCGAAAGCTTCTTGATGTTGCGGCTCCCATCTAAACTCTCGCTCATTTTTGAGCTTGAGCAGCGGCGAGAATGCATGCACCTTGCCAGCACTTAAAGAGTTTAGATGGGAAGTTGACTTGGCCCAAAAACCTCTGAAGCTCCTTTTTGGTGCGCGGCGCCTGCGCCTCCATGATGGCGCGGGCCTTGTTCTTATCTATCTCGATCCCTTTCTTGTGGACAAGGAACCCGAGAAAGTTGCCCGCGGCGACACCGAATGAACACTTCAAAGGATTCATCTTCAGTTTGTAATCTCTCATCCTCTGGAATACGGCGCGGAGATCTTCCAAGTGTCTTCGCCTATCAGCTTGGCAGGCCAGCTACCTTGATCCGTCTTCGGCTTCGATTCGTTATGCTCAGCAGCTCCAACAAGCCCTAAAGTTTCTTGCCACCTCAAACTCTGCCAAGAAAGCGCTGCTCTACGTTTGATCCTATGTGCCCAGAGAATTTTATGTGTTCTCCACTTTCGGATCTCGAAAAGAGAGAACGTGTTTTTTCCTCTGACTTTCTCTCTCATTCGCGGAGCGAAGAAAGCGGGCTTTGCCCCAGCTACCGCTATCCTTGGGAAAGCAAAAGAGCTAGCGAAGGGAAAGCACCAGCCCTTGGAAGAGCTACCAGGGCACTACTTAATCTATGCCGCTTAGTGAATTGAAGAAAGTCACTCCCGTGGGGCGAATTCAATTCCTCACATAGAGGAAATTAAAAACTTAGCCCAGTCCTCAGTTTACACTTTCATTTCTTCTTAAATGAAAGACTTCGGATCCCAGCTGAGCTCACGACGGAAGACTCGTAGGCAGATCAGATCGGGATATCAGCGCTTACCTCCTTGATTGAATGGCCTCGGAGTGAACGGAGTCAATGTGTATGCTGTCGGAGTTACCGTGGACCACTCCTGACTTAAGTTAAGAAGAAAACCAGGGGGAAAGATTGAATCAGTGAATACTTAGCCAGGAATGCTCGATCCGGACAAGAGGGCAGGGGCGCTGTCCTCTATTTAAGAAGCTCAGTTCAGTAAGACAATCGGGTTTACCAAGCTTCGAGGAAACTACTTACTCATTTATGCCTGGACGCAGGAAGAGCTACTGGGCTCTATCGATCCAGAACTCCTGGAAAGCTACTTCCTAGATAGCGGGAGACTAGGAGAGGAGGGGGTCGCCCATTCTATTCTAAAGTCAGGAATGCCGGGTTTAAGAATTCCTTATCGAGCTAGGAAACCGGGGATTTATGCCCTGATCTCCCTCTGTGAAGTAAAAGAAAAGTCGAATCTTGTATGAAACCCGTCTTTTTGGCATAAATGGATTTTCCACTCATAATGGGAGAGAAAAAGGATTCTACTTTTGAAAACAGCGTCTTTTTCGCCTAAAGACCGATTCCAGCTGAAACAAAGGAATGCTCCAACCTGAGACCAGACCTCACTCTACGATCTAACTTTACTTATTCTTTGAGAATGCTATCTCGCTCTCAATCGAAACATCGTTTATATGACCGCTTCAAATATTTTGAAGCATCGAAGTCCCTCTATCGCACTATTAGAAGCCTACAACGAGGGTTTTGGTTAAAGAAAGCTAGCAATAAATGTTTCGATTGGAGTCCCTTCCGATCTGATGATCCCATTTGATTTTGATTGAAGATCTCGCCTCGCTTGGAATGCAATCCTCTTTGACGAGAACCCTGAGGCTAGTCCGCGCCCTTCTTACAAGCAAGGAGGTGACAGGGATCTTGACACTTGATGAAGGCGGTTCGTAGGCCCAGGGATGGATGTGGTTGCGCGGGTCGTGGACTCTTTGTCCCTTGAGTCCTAGGTTGAACCTTTGTGACGAAACAAGAGGAAGTGGCTGAAGAGCGATAAAGAAGGAGAGCAAAACAAGGTTTCGGGTTTTCAATCATAATGGAATGGATGCACCGGGTTCGATTCACGGAAAGTGGAATCTGAAATCAGTGGAAGTGAGGCGATTTGTACATGGTGAAAGATTCTTTTGTGAAATGCTCCAAGCTGAATTAGAAAACCAATGACAGAGAGGACTAAGCTGACAGCAGTGCCAGGTGATCCCTTTCCTTTAGGTCTTCCTCCCGAGGTTGACCAGATTGGTTGAAGATTCCTACCCTGACCATGAATTGAATCTTGAGAAAATAGCCAAGGGTGGAAGGCGATGATGAAAAGAAGCTCCACTCCAGTTTTGGTTCAGAAGAGAGGGGAAAAGAGAACCTTCCATGGTTGTTAGCGGCAGTCTCAGGTTACAATAGCAGTTCAGTGGAATCCTTATTCTCATCCGCTAGCGGGAAAGAAAAAGAGTTCAACCTTCCGGTTTGACTGGCATTAATTGGAATGATAAGGAGCGAGAACGTGAACAACACAGGATTGGGAGTCACACGGAATTCTCTTCATTGGGATTGCCTTTCCTTGGGCAGATTCCTCAAAAGGAATGAGAGTCAAGGACTTTCGAGTGAAGTGACGCAGAAGATGAAGTCGAGTTTAGTCTCCCCTTAGGTGAGTTCAATCAGAACGGGTGAGTAAGAAATTCATTGGATTCTTCTCTGAGTCGCGTGGATCACTCCATGAATTGATGATTTCACTTCCACTCGTTGATTTCGAGAAAACCGAATAAATTGGCTTTTTGCCCTAATCTTTCCGCTTTAGTCTGCTAGATGGAGCGATCTCAGTTCATTTGCTTCTATTACGATTACTAGTTGATCGGATCGACTGATGGTGACATCTTCAACATCTTTCTTGATCGACTTGTGTGAGACTAGCCAATCAAGTAAATCAACCGAAGAACGGGACTATAGATAAAGAAGGGTTGCTGTCGGAAACCAACTAAAGATTTCACCGTCCAGCCAGTGGGAACTCTAATCAACTGGAATTCCCAGGCAGGCAAGCCAAGCAAGGACAGACAGCTAGGACTGAACGGGACGGGTAGGAGTGAGCGGGCTAAGCTTGAAGGCGCTTCTTCTTTGTTTAGGTTTGTTTTTTGCTTGGTTTCGGCCCTTTTATCGAAGTCGTTGATTACTTGATTACGGCGTGAAAGCCTATCAAAGAGCTTTTCTCACTACAGAAAGTGGCAAGAGAATATCTATTGAGGCTAGCCCACTGTGGAACGGGGAAAGGTCACCAAAGAAACAACATAGACAGCTTCGGCATCAAAAACAAAGGCAGCTTCGTCGGAGGAGAGGTGCAGCATTTATACTAGCAGCACCCGCGTGCGCCATCTTCTTGTTGTTGTTCCTATTTCAAAGTGGAATGAGAAGAGAGCGAGAGGGAGAAGTCCCAGTTGATTGATCCCTTGGGTCAGCCCGACCGTCTTGTGTGAAGAGTCCTTTGGAAGTGCTGCTTATCATTTGGTACCTTGCCTTGAACAAGCCAATCAACCTCAATCCTAGGGAGTGAACCGGGCGCAGGAAATGATTGATTTCAGGTGAAGCTCACCCGTCTTGTTCTCATCTTAAGGGAAGGCCCAGGCGCAGAAGGAAGACTCTTTGATCGGGTACCTGCCTTGTTTGTTCTCAGTCATCTTAGGTGCAGTTGGCCAATCAAACTAATTACTCTAGTGGTTCCGTCATAGTTATAGCAGTTAGCCCCTAAACCAGCTCTTATTCTTTTGTTCCAGTTGTCAGTGATGAAATAAATAGAAAGAAAAACATTCCATTTTGTGGTCTCATATCATATATAGAGAACCTGGGCCCGAGCCTAATACCGGGGACTATTGACTGAACTTGCATTCATCTAGTTTGCTTCTCTCACCCAATCGAACGCTCAGTCCAGTCGACTGTCACCCCAATCGGAATGCTCTATCCATTTCAAGTTGAGTTCGCCCCCAGCGCCCGTCTCAGTAGAGCACTTTTGAGAGAAAGAGCGGGGACATTGGATGCCGGCAAACATGCCTTAAAAAACCTGGTCATACAAACGTTCTATCTACCTCTAAGCTTTCTCATTCAGTGGTAAACCTTACTAAACCTTACTTGCCTCAACGAATTGATATGCTTTTGCTTTTTGTGACACCGGCGAATGCTGAATACGGAGGAATACAATGAAATCAGAACAAAGCAGGTAGACCAAGCGAGCTTACAGAATTCGGGGAATTAGAACTCAGAATAAGCTCTTTTGACCAGACAGGCAAGCAAAGCTAAAACGTTTCGCTAGCTATAAAGCTTAAAGGCAAGTTACCGAGACAGCTTTAACTAGACGAAGCAAGGAACCGTACTAACACTAGCGTTCCTAGCGCATAACCTGCGGTGACTTGCTCCCGGTGACTTGCTTCGTCTAGTTAAAGCCTAAAGTTCAGTTAATAGGAACGTTTCGCTAATTAGAGGATAGTGTTCTTATTTAGACTCTTAAGCGCGGTGACTTGCTTCGTCTAGTTAAAGCCAGTAGTACCGTTGTAGTTTCGCTAATTATAGTCGCGTTCCTTGCTTGCTTTGTGGAAGTAGTAGGGCAAGGAACCTGGAACTAGTGTTTAAAGTCAGTTCCCGAAGGTCACTTAAGAGTTGTTATAGTTTCTTGTTGAATGGCTGGTTAGTGAAATCGCAGTCACTCCTCCTACCTTTTGGAAAGATGGCTTCAAGGAAAGGATAATCAAGGAAGGAACGGCAGCAACTCTATAAAGACTGAAAGGGTGGGCGTGATCGCAGGCAACGCCCGCTCCCTCTAAACCCTAAACTAGATAAGGAAAAGGAAAGCAAATCTTCTCTAAGCTTGAGCCTTACAACAAGCTAACACAACTGAACTACCGAAAACAGCTGGATTTATATGAGCCGACTACCGAAACAGAAGGAGGTTACTGCGGTGACCAAGCTATGACTGCTACACGTGCACGCAACAAGAAAAGATTTTCTTGATTAGTGAGCCTACCTTCCCGTAACTACCGAAAATACCTGTCTAGCGTACGGAAAAGAAGGAATTCTCTGATCTACCGGCTAGCAACAGAAGGAATTCTCTTTGAGAAACCGCTTGACTAAACGAAGAAAACACTTACCGAGCGCTAACGCGCACCCTATGTCAACCTTTCGAGCCCCTTTGACTAGTAAGGGTGCTTGGTTTAAGAAAGGAAATGGGGCCGTTGATCACTTTATTCATTGGAAAATCCTACAAGGATGCAATTTGGTTGGTGCGATGTCGTACCTATAACGTAACGGACCGAACCCCCACAACTATGTAATCTCTTGCTTGGGCGACCATGGCAATTCGATCGTAAGGTGATGCTCTTTATTGAACAAGAAAGAGCATACCTTTTGGAAGGATGGTGCGAAGGCGGTGTTGCTGCCTCTTAAGGAAGGTGTCATTAGTGTGACAAGGCAAACAAATGGAATGCAAGCTGCAAATTTGCTGACTAGGCGAAAGTGTGAAACGGAAGCTCGGGAAAGAGGGCTAGGGTACGGTACTAAAGACGCTAGCCCCTATTTAGTTTAGAAAGGGCACTCCTATACCTTCCATCCAAATCCAAGGTGGTTAGCAAATTGCTTGAACAGTTCGCTGAACTTATCCCAGAAGGGTGACCAGCGGGATTACCGCCCATGAGGGACATTCAACATCAGATCGATCTAATCCCAGGATCCTCTCTTCCGAATCAAGCTGCAACTCGGACTCATCCGAGCATGAAGAGTTAAGTAGGCAGGTTAGCAAGCGGATTCAAAAGGGACTTGTCAGGGAGAGGGTTCCAAACCTTGTGCCTGCTCTCTTGACCCCAAAGAAGGATGGCACCTGGAGAATGTTGATAGTCGGGCCATCAACAAAATGACCATCAAATCTCGATTCCCAATCCCCTTGACTCGGAATGAAGGGAAAGACTGATCACGGTTGCTTGTGGCAATCATGTCAACTTGGGATTGGGAGCGTGGACCGGTTGGCCAGTGCTGCCAATCGGCCTGGGCAAGGGGCGTCCATCGTGAGCAGCGTTGGATAGAAAACCTTCTCTGGATGCAGGCAGGCCAGGATCTCAAGCTACTAAGAAAGGGGCCAAAATCTTATTCTAATAAAATTAGGTAGGTCTCCAGTCGGTGAAAGCAACTTGCAAACTCTGTGCACGACAAGTAGGAAATCCATAGAGTGTCCAGTGAGACTAGTTTTATTTGATTAGAGATAGCTAAGTAGTGAGCGAGTAAACGCGAAACTGAGGGATCTGTGCCCCAAGGCCCGAGAACGGTAACCTTGCGAGGTTGGGAGTCATATCAGTGAATGTTCTTGTCTTCGCTTGCTCCACTGATCTGTCGATTCAATCTCCGTCTCGTTATTAGGTGCCCAGACTTTATGATTGATTAATATTGCAATGAGTATGATAGTTTAGGAAAACACCTGTATTGTATTTTGGCCTATGCGACTACTTTGACCATTTTCCATCCATATTGGACAGTAGAATAGAACGTCGAAGAGAAAGCGCCTTTTGAGGATATCAAAAGAAAATGTTGTGCTGGTTATAGTGTCAAGTCCCCGAAGGTCACTTAAGAGTTGTTATATAGTTTCGGAGAAGCAAGCAACCGAAGGTTGTGCGGTAGGAACGGCAGAAGAGGAATCTAAAGCGCTAGTAACGGCAGAGGAGGACACAGCTAAAGGAAGGTTATGCGTGTCTAAGCGGTAGCTTAGGTTGTGCGGGCTAAATGCGCGCTAACGCCCATATTTAGGGCGAAAGCCCTCGTTCGGCTTATCCGGAAAATGGGATTCTTGCCACCCTAAATGCGACTACCTCTTTGCTAAGCACAGGAATGCTTGATCGAGAAAAGCAAGCAAAGAAGCAGCAGGATACGGAATATGAAGGGGCTGGAGGTAGAGCCAATGACCAATTCATTGAAGAGTTAGAGACTCAAGTATAAAGCCAGCCCTCAATCATGTTCTTGCCAGTGGAATAGATTGTATATACTCTCGCCGATGTTGGAGAATTCTTCGCTCCACGAAAAAAGATAGGGATCGTCCCTGGACTTAAGGAAGGAAAAAGACAAGTGCCCCTATGACTCTGGTTCTAGTGAAAGCGATGAAAGTCTAGCTGTGCGGAAGTGAACGGCTAAAAGTTCTACGGTGAAGAGCCCGGTCAAGGCGACCGTTCAAAAGATAAGATTCGGGACATCAAAGTCGATGCGATGGGAATCTCGTCCTTCCTTAGTTGCCAAAGAGAATGGAGGTTTCAATCCGACGGATCCACCGTCATTGGCAGGTAAAACGAGGCCTCGACGGAGATGATGAATGGGAACTCCTACTCTGACTATAGTTGCGATCTCTAAGCGGGATTTTGAGTCATCTATTCTTTTTCTTTCTCTAGCGAGTGAAGAAGGAGTGGATGTTTTGAACGAGTGTTGAGCGAGTGAAGTGCCCCAGTTGCTATAAGGGCGAGCTATATGTCAGAATTCCGTGAGCAGCGATTGAACTGAACGTTCCAAGTGCATCCAGCAGGAATCGAACCTATGAATGATTTGCCCGGTTGGGCGCTTTAACCATTCAGCCATGGATGCAAAGAGACTCAGCGAGTGAACTAGGTTTTGGTATTCCTTCTCGAGCTTCTATTTCTTCCATTAAAGGAGATTCGAGAAAAGATGGAATAGGAAGACGTGTTTCCAGAACGAACAAGATACGGGTTGAGAAGGGGGAGTTAGCAAAGTTAGACAAGATTGGAATGGGCATAGGAACATGTATTGATGTACCAGATCGGCTAATGCTCCCAGGTTGATGCGAAGTATTCCACCAGTTGACTGAAGACTTGATTATTGGTATATCGATCGGTCCAGCACGGATTGAAATAGGAGCCGGTTCGACAGGAAGCTTTTGAAAACACAGTGCACCCAGGTAAATAAGGAACGAGATGAATACAGAGGTTAAACGAGCATCCCACACCCAAAAGGTGCCCCACATAGGTCTTCCCCGAAACCCCCCAGTCACTAAGGTAAACAACGTAGAAAAAGCACCCATTTCTGTACCGGTTCCGGAAGAGCGAAGAAAAAGGGGATGTTTTGTTAATAGGAACAAGAAAGTGTTTATAGCCGTTGCGATATAAACAAGAATACTCATCCGAGCCGCAGGAACATGTACATAAGGAATACGAGAATTTCCACCTTGTTGAAGATCTAGTGGTGCTACCCGAAGACTCAAATGAATAGCCATCGCTGTTAAGAACAACCGAGATCCAATGAGAATTTGCGCATAGCTTCTGGTCTTTGACATCAAAAAAGAAGGTTGTAATAACGAAACTGACATGTGAGAATTGGGTCCTAGCTAGTGGAACAAGAAAGACATGGATCTATATTCAATACGCAATCCAAGGATTTCCCCTCGAAGAATTCCCCTTGCTTTGTTTTCGCTCCGCTCGTGCGTGGCACTCCTTGCTCGCGGAGCGGCATACCGAAAAAAGAAAGGTTTTGGAAGAAAAAGAAAAAAAGTAGATTCCCTTTTGTGACCAAGAGCCCATCCTTGATCCAAGCCGAGTTTTGCATTCCCTTGGTGCAAAACGAATCTCGCGGGTCCTTTTTCAAGCCCATCTCGAATACGATGCGGTAGGGTACTCGTGACCCTGCTGGTGGCTGCCACTGCCTCACACAACAATGCCGCCAGCTCTGTCTTACTACTTCTGTCTTACTACTTAAGTTAAGGCATCCGCGACTGGTTGGTCCGTCCAAGCAACTTCTAAAGCACCATATCAATCAAACTTGGCAAGTTTGTCTTGCTTGCCATCGTCCCTGTTTTGGCGTGACTTTCTTCTGGGTCAGGAAGTCACTCGTCGCTACATTATCCGTCTTGACCACGAATCGTGACCCGCCTCCACGTTCTCAAGTAGTGCACTATTGCTGTCATCTCCTTCTCTTGGACCGCGCCTCCCGGTCTCATTGAGCTTTCGGCTCTCATATGCGATAGGGTGACCTTATTGTACTAGAACACCGCCTATGGCATAGTCTGACGCATCCGTGTGTACTTCAATTCAAATGGCTTAGTGTAATCTGGCAACTGCAATACGGGGTCATCAATCACTTAGAGCTTTAGGTCCTCAAAAGCTCTTTGACACTCTTCCGAAAAGTGCAGTGCCATGATCGGTCCGGTCCGTACGTCCTTATTTAGGAGATTTGTGAGTGGAGCAGCCCTCTTCGAGTCACTTACGATGAATCTTCGGTAATAGTTCACGAGCCCTAAAAACGATCTTAGCTCACTCACCTTGCCTTGGTAGGTGCTTGCCACTCCTCGATGGCTCTGATGCCCATCCAATGCCCCTAGTCAGTAGGCGAGCGCTAAAAGCGCGCTGAGTGAGTGGCCTTTTTCGTGCTTCTAAACTCGCGAGTTTAGTTTGGAGCTTGTGTGTTAGGAAAGAGCCTGCGTGCCTCTTTCTTTGATTTGCCTTAAACACCGCGCTATTGAGCGTATAGAGCTTTTGAGAGTGGATGGAGCTAAGGGGGCATTCAATGCCAGCCCGGCACTGTACTGGCTTTTGATTGTCTTGTCTCGCCATAACAAGCTGAGCTAGATGGGCCCGAACCTGCTCCTGCTCTTTGGGGTTCAACATTGTCTGTGGGGTGGATATGGAAAACCACTTTCAACTGGCGCATTTTAGTTAGCTCAAGAAGGCGGACACAGCATTGCTCGGAGATAGATGCATATGGTATAGGAATCGGGAAGAGAAGATCCAAGCCTTCCACGGGGAGTGATCTAATGAAAGAAATGCGAGAGCAGGCCCTGCAAGTGACTTGGTTTGCTCGGGTGTGGAAGGATCGGGAAAGAGATATGTAGATGGTGGAAAGGCTAGCGAATACCACTCCATTCTTTCAGGAATTAGGCTTAGGAGGCCAGCTAGCAAGAGCTAACCTAATTAGATTCCATTACCTTACTTACGGAGCGGAAAGAAGACCAAAAGGATCACCAAGGGGTTGAAAACCCTAGTACTCCCTTAAACGATAGAGGAAATATCTTCCTGTTGATCTGAATCCCGAACACTACAACGAAAGATGTATGTAAATTTCAGGCAACAAATCAAACGTTTGATCGGTCTCATTTGGGACCCGAAGAGCATGTTCAACCCGCCAACAAAGCCGTTCTTTTTTTCACCAACTCGATGATTTGAGAATGGGAGCTTACGAACCCCCCCTTGTTCGCAACCATTCCCTCGGGCTAGGTTCAGTTGTTCAAACTCGGCCATCTTTCCCGTTCTCTCTTCCTGCCCCTATACACATATCTCCAACTCGGAAAGCTCATCTTCCCGAGGTAGAGTGGAATACACGAGCACTTCAACATGCTTGCCTGAGACCATTTTAAGGTGATCCCTAGGTTGCAGCAGGGCAGTCCTGATTGAACTAACTAGTTGCTTAGCGAACCTCGTGACATGCTTTCTTTATCAATGAACTGTGTATCAACGTTGTGCCTTGGCAAGTCCATCAATGGTTGTACACCCGCCCAGTGGATCCAGCTCTTGATCCACCTTTTCTCTAATATTCCGGCAAATTCACTCTAGCTAGGAAGATTGTGTCCGTGTGTGTCAACTGCCTTCCTTGGCTAAATCCGAGGGAAGTGCTATTAGACCATTTCTGAGAAAGGCTGTCCCCGCTTACTTACGTCGGACCGTACCTAATCGATCTTGTCCTATTTTGTTGGTGTTCCGCCTGTCATCGGAATATGAATAAAGTGGTACAACGAATCAACCCTAACTCCTAACTATACTTTGAACTAGACCCACCCCACAACAAATGATTTGCCGTGCGGTCGCGGGGTGCCCATGATAGGCAGGGCAAAACTGGACTCAACATCTGAAGCTTCCCTAGTGGCTTTGTTGGCCTTGAAGGTGGCACCAGTCCTCCGTCCCTTCATACGAAATGGGCTTTGCTTCAATTACCGTTCAGAGCCATCCAAGAGCGTACCAGAATCAAAGATTTCGTGTGCTTTTGGGAAAAAAAAGGCATCCTAGACTTTGGGTACTTCCCTTTTGGTATATACCCGCTATCGTAGAAAAAGAGAACATAAATTGCGAGGACGAGGTAGCCTTTGACTATATGGTAGTTCACCCCTCCCGGACTAAACGATCGCACACAATGACCAGTCTTTCAGGAATTAGGTAAACTTAGGTGTAAACGAAAGCAGTGCTTTGCTCAATCCCAGGGATCAATGGATTTCGCTTCTGAAAAGGACATCCGCTCTGAAACAGCCGACCCGGCTGCCGTGTAAACTACCGTGGTGATCGAGAGAGAACAAAACCCTAAGAACGAGCCCAGTCTTAAGCGGCTCGCTTAAGGTAGTGGAACTGATCACCAAGTCAATAGGAACTCTCCACTCGCAAAGCTCGTGACTACTAGTTTATTGAGAAGTCTTCCTTGCCTCTTCATAAGGCCGATATGAGTATGAGATCCGAAACCTCGCTAGCTAACCGCGAGTCCGAAGCCCTCTATGATTCATAAGCTTCAAGTTTTCTTTTTTTCATCTCTATCTCTCTTTTGTGTGAAGCATGAGTGAGAAAGGTACGGACTAAGCGCTTGGTAAGATCATGCCTTTAAGCTGAGTGAGATGCTCCCATCTTGATCTGTTTTTTCCAGCCGGGACCCTTCTTTTACCGAGGACAGCCACATCCCCGCGACGCCTAAAGTAAACTATTTGACGGTCTTAGTTGAGACCGGTGATCCAAGGACCACCAAGTCCTTCCACGCTAGTGCTTGGATAAGACCGACCGAGCGTACCAAGTAGTGTCCATCGACACCACCCAACAACCAGCCATTCCATTCACAAGAGGGCATTAATTGAGTTTCTTGGAACATAGGGTCGCCCACAGCGATCAAACAGCTTCCAAAGAAGTCCAAACCGGATAAGATCTGGATTGGACAGTTTTCACTTCCAGGAATCCGTGACCACCGGGGCCAGGAAGAACTGGTCGATGGAGACCCACGGAGACATTGCAATTTCGTTATACCATTTTAGCCAATCCTTCACCCAAGCCCGCAACAGAGTATATTCTTGGTATATCTTTATCTTCCTCATTCAAGTACACATCTTCAGGAGCCACCTTTCCATCTTTAGGTTTCATCTCCTTAGTAAGAAAGTCAATTCGCTCTCCACGGAGATACGGATTCAGGGGCAACCCTCTACCGAGGAACCATTCCAGGCTCCAACGATAAGAGAGCTTAGTGTACATCGCGAAGATTCTCTTCAAATGAGGAATTCTTCCGATGCTGGAGCCGAGCTAAGGCCCGGTAACCCATTCCTCCTACTCTACAGAGGGTGGAAAACCTACGTAGAGGGTACTTATGGTGGATCTTAATAAGGATAAGTAAGTAAGGATGGAAGAAGTTACGCAAGGCTTTGGCCGAGACAGGAGATAGATCTGTGGTCATATTCCTGACCCGGAACCTCTTAGCAAACTCCCCCGCTCTAGTGTACGAAACTCCATCTTTCTGGAGTGAAATCTTCACTCCTAGATCATCAATCACTGAAGCGTACACCAAGGCTACTTTCTCATCAGCTATGATGATATCATCGCCCAGCAGCGCATAACGATCAAACAATCGACCGGGGTCAATCTGTTCGGCGCAATACCACACTTAACCGTGATGTGACAGCGCGAAGAGAGGCCACGAAGAAGAATGGCCCAACGGTTGACCTGCTTCAAATGACACAAACCAGTGTTCTTGCTTCATAAAAGGAGCAAAGAAGGTTCTGCCTTTCAGCATCTCTCCCACTTAAGATCACTGAAGGCCAAACCGAAGAGCTCTGTCAGTCAATCTTCTAATAAGCAAAGAGGCCACCGCTGATGACAAATCCAAATCAAATAGTACTGACTCGCCACTAAGTCGCTCAAGAGGCGCCTCTTGACGAAAGGTACCATCCATAGGTATCCTTTTCAAAACTCTAAAAAGCCACTCATGGAGTGGTCGTAAAAGACGTTGAGCGACGTAGTTTCCAATGGCTACTATGATGAGCTTCCCTCCACCCTCAACAACCATACCCAGGCGCCCCAGGGCTGGAGTACCAACACAACCCTCAGAGACGGATGCCAGTGACTCAAAGAGCGCCGGACCATTGTCCGAACGATCTGATTGGATCCAAAGATCCGTATCATCGTCAAAGGCATACAACACTCGAGGACTCAAGATACCAGGAAAGTCTACAAGACTGGTACTACGGTATCTAGACACATAATGTCTAACAACATTACGTATCTCAAACGGGGGAGCAGGAAAACACGATCTCAGCCTTCTTCCCACTCGGATCCGCTTCTCCTGTTGGATAAGGAGGGTCAACCATTTGTGAGTCGGGAGTGTCTTCCAGGTAGGTTCCCACGGCATTCCCTGGTAAAGAGGAATGGTGGAAAGATCTGGAAGATACCGATCGAACAAGGCGCGACATTCATCTAAAATGACAAGCGCGACATCTAAGACCGCTTAGGGATTGGTGACCGGTTCCGTCACAGACTGAAGAGTCTTGCCTGTGATCTTCTTAGCTAACTCCACTACCCTATATAGGGAGAAGAAAGAAAGATATACTCTAACAAGAGTATCCGCAACCGGATCCTTCCTCATTATTTTCCTTCTATGAAATGAGGGCCCGAAGGAGAGGATACCCAGAGCGATTGAGGGATACTGGAACTGGTAGCAGACCTACTTGAAATTGTTCCATTTTCGTGAACCAGCGTAGGCAATCTGGAGCGAAGAACTACACTGCTTTAAATACAAAGTGAAAATAGGAGCCCAGACTTCTTCACCAGTCGCATCACTTACCTCGAAAACAGAAATGCGTCTTTCAGAACCTTGGTTAAGCCGTCAGAGGACAGTTTAATGAGTAAGCACTGTTTGCCGTTTTCGAATTACAGCCACTCCCACTATCTATCCTAATTTGCTTTTCCGGGAGCTGGCTCGGCAGTACCATACGTGACATTTCGATCGGGCACTAGTCATTCTTTCGTGTACTTGTTTTCGGTGAGAGAGTCTTTCCTTTATCCTATCCGTCTCGGCCAGGTGCATGACTTTCCCCAAGGCATATTATTGATTGCCCGCTGTAACCCGCCCCACCGCTTGAGAGCTTCGGTACATCTCTTTCGGGTCGGTGATTCCATTCCCTAAGGTCCTTGTTTTTGGTCAATGTCATTTTTTCCTTCTAGCCGTGCTGTGACATATAATTGTTATGGCGTGGTCTTCAACATCAACATACTTTTTTTTTTTTTTAAGACTTTTTCGACTCCTTTCTTTGGGCGACCCACTCCTGTTCTAGGCGAACCAGTCGTCCTTTTCTTTTGTTCGTATCCGGGGTAAGCTCCTTTAAGAGCCAGCAGCTCTTGGAAGCTCGTGTCGTAATCGAATTCTGCTTTGAGAGATTCTTTTTCTTCGTAATCTGGATGAGTTCGCGTCCTTTGTCTGCTGGGTTGATATTGATGGCTGGAGCACTTTTCGTATCGTACAGAGGCTCCCGGCGATTTGGAAAGGGGGTCGATCTTTCTTTCGTCAAAGTCAAAGCGGCAGCACAGCTAAAACAACCGTATTCAAATGAGGCTGCCATCCCTTAGCTTAGGGCGGGGCAGGATGGGAAGGAATGATTTTCATCACCAGTAGGTAGGTAGGTTTGGAAGGAATCATACGCATTAAATGTTTCATCCGAAAAAGAAGAAGTGGAATCCTTTGTTCCTGAATCTCCCGACGAAGCCAAATCCGAAGGTTTCAAAAAGAGACGAATTCATCTTCATGATGCTATGCTCAGCGAGGGAACTGCCTAAGCATACTTTTTCTGAGCCAAACTCCGTCTTTCGATCTAATCCTTTTGCATAGATTTTGTTCGCAACTCTTGCAACAACCTGGATTTGAGTACTTGTAGGCGCCCTCCCTTTGTTTTGAGTCGGAAAAACCATTCTGTTTTGGTTCTTCTCCACATTCTTAACGGGCAACCCAGGGATTTGCCTATTCTTTCTTCAACCTCTTTCCGCCGCCTATATGAATATGCGTTGTTCCCACCCAAACGGGCACCACACGGACAAAACCAACGTTTCCGGGCATTTTTCTTTCATCTCTTCCTTCAGTTGAGGCCGTTCAAGCGATTAGTTAGTACGATTCGACGGAGCGTCCCGAATTCCATAGATCTTCTAAGTAAACAGGAGAGAAGTCCGAATGGGAGACTACCGCATGTGGAACGAAAAGAGCAAACGAATCAAAGGGCACTGGCAGGTGAGATGTCACGGTCAACAAGGTTTCCTCACGCCTCTCAGACCGTGACATTTGGTATCAGAGCCGCGTTACGATTGCTTGCTAATTGGTTGGCTACCTTGCTCCTGTGATGGGTAAGAGTGGGAAGAGTCCCGCCTAGTTGGAAAGGGCCAGTCAAGCTCAAGCCCAAGCTTCCCAAATAAGTGAACTTGGGGACATTAGGGCAAAATTGGAAGAAAGATTGGAAGATTGTGAGGATATGACCCAAGATATGAGAGGCATTGTTGATAATGTGTCCCGGTTGAATGAGCGTGTGCTCCAAATGGAGAAGCCGCAATGCCGATGCCGATGCATTGGCACGACTCATGGCCCGTTTGGAAGCAATTGAGAATAGGCCAAAGGTCTCGAATACTAGCAGTGGCGACATGGAACGGTTGGCATCCAGAGTGGAAGCCATAGAGAAAAGGGCACAAGCCCATAGTTCAAATGGTATGACTCAGTTGGCCGCTCGCCTGGAAGCGATGGAAAAGAGGGCTCATAGCCCAAATCTGGGAGCCGAAGGCATGGCTGAATTGACCGAACGACTTGAGACCTTGGAGTTTAGACAGCGTTCGCCATAATTCTCTCAATTGGGTCTTGGATTTGATGGAAGAGTTTAGGTCCACTATCGACTGAGGGCCGAGATGACCGATCTGTCCACGAAGGTTGGATGACTTGTGCGGGTGGTTGGCTCGACACCCACAAGCACAACTGAAGGAAGCAAATGGAAGGCCCCTGAGCCAACAAGGGCCTATGGGGGGCCCGGGACGCTAAGGAGCTAGACAATTTCCTCTTTGATATGGAGTGAAAAGGTAAATAGCAGATTTTCGCCCCTTTTCGTCGCTTACTTAATAAGCTGAGGACCTATGTGAATGTTTTGGAATGGGGATGTTCGCCTTTTGTAACAAGTAGACCCACGATACGGACTCATAGATGTTCCTACTCTTACCCGTAAGTAAGATCTATTCATGGTCAGTCCCACACGGCACGGCTTCTCGCTTTTCATGAATGTGTCTCCCCCTCTGCTTATGTGAGTTTGACCCGCCTTTGACTCTGCTTGCTTCTGACTCCCTATGAGCCGTTTTACGACCTGACTTTTTCGGAGGGTCGGCGGGACATGGGAGCCTAAGCTCATGCATCGGTTTATCGAAATCACCTCCGCTATCCAACTTCCTTCTATTCAAAAGGCGAACAGCCCTTAAACATAAACAAAAAGGCCCTAATAGGGCGCTCTTCTTTATATATTACATAAGCCCTAAACTCAAGTAGGTAGCCCCAAAAGCCGATACCGCTAGAGAAGAGCAAGAATCCTACTTTTTCTACTTCGCTTGCCAGACAGGAACTCTTTGATTCAAGATCCCCTTGCCTTACGCCCTGCCCTGAAACTTCCGTTCAAGTAATCATCTACCTCTCTGCAAGACAAAGATTTCATTGAACCTAGCTCGCCCAAGAGTACTTTCAGAGAGTGGGCTGAATCCCTTCCCTCTGCTCTGAAGCAGGACGGACTTTCAAGTCAAGTGGAACTCTATCTATAAAAAGAAAAAAGCCCTTTCTTTTCACTGAAACCGTAGTGAAAGCGATGCGTTCTGTAAGGGGTTGAATTAGCGAGCGAACCGTACCCACCAACTGAGCCAAGGTTATAGATCGACAAACCGTCCTTTTTGATTTGACGCCACACAGATTTCTACTATTGAATAAGGAGCAAGCAAGCAAGCAGTTAGATCTCTATCTAACTGCTTGCTTCTTTGATTCCGGTTGGGGCCTTTTCAATAAGGCTCGCGTAGGGGCGCTCACGTTTTTTGGCTCCCTTCGATCCACTAGCCTTGATTGGCGGATGGAAGTACCAAGGTGCGTCTGGTGGTATCATATATAAGATCACGGCTTCATTTAGGAGGGATCTTTCCCTCTTCAACAAGCCGGTGGTGATCTCACTTTCGAAAGAGAGTCTCTTTGTTGCGGTATACACCGCGGAGCTAGTCACTGGCTACAGGGCGACCGACCGGAGGAAATGCAAGACGATAGAAGAGTTCGCTCCGCGAATGAGAGAGAAAGTCAGAGGAAAAAACACGTTCTATCTTTTGCATTCAAAATGTTTCCATTACTCATTCCTCTCCATTTCTTTCTTTTTTCTTGCAGATATGGGTCTTTATGCAGATTCCGATCGAATAAATAAGGTTGAAGTTTCATTCAACCCGCTTATAGTTCACAGTTCTTATTCTATAGTTCTGATTCTCGTTCTATAGATACTGGAAAAGCCAACTCTATGTTTCCACTCAATTTTCATTACGAAGATGTATTACGTCAGGATCCGTTGCTCAAACTGAATCACGCTAACGTTATGGAAGTTCCTGGATCGTGTGAAATAAGAGTTTTACCAAAGGCACCCTATGATTTCATAATAAAAAATGGAAAATTGGCTATGGAGATTCCGCGCGGTCAGAAATTCATACAGACAAAAAGGGGTTCGACAGGAAAGTCGTTTCGATCCAATCCATTCTTGGGGTCAAATAAAGACAAAGGATATGCCAGTGACCTAGCACGACAAAGCACTCTCCGAGGGCATGGAATGTCTAATTTTTCGGTCAGAATCTCGACAGTAATGTCTCTGTTAGATTCCCCGGTCGAAATACGGGAAAACTTCATTCAATTCTCGATGGAAACGGAGTTTTGCGAATTCTCCCCGGAACTGGAAGATCAGATGTCGGAGAAGCGAAATCTACTAGATCACAAACGCAGATTGCTCGCGGCTAAATATGAATTGAGACGAAAGCTTTATAAAGCATTTTGTAAAGATCCCGATCTTCCTAGTGATATGCGGGACAAACATCGTTATAAGTTGTCCAAGTTGCCAAGAAAGAGTTCCTTTGCACGAGTCAGAAACCGATGTATTTCCACGGGTCGCCCTCGTTCCGTATATGAGTTCTTTCGAATTTCTCGTATCGTTTTTCGTGGATTAGCATCTCGAGGTCCTTTGATGGGCATAAAGAAATCGTCTTGGTAGCAACCCAATAGAACAAGGGTTAGCTCGGCTGCTGGTCTACAACCGGTCCATTACCGGCCGGCTCCAGACCGAAACTAGCGGACTCATCCCAACTCTCGGATCGGAGATGATGCTAACGGGGCGGGAATCGAAGTGGGGGACCTCTCTACCACCTGTGTCTATCTCCTGTCAAGTATGCGCCCCAGACATAGACTACGTACAGGGTAGTACTCTTGGAAAGATAGAATATCACCGCGTTGAACATAACATGTTGTTACGAATGTCACTCCCGAGGGATCGACCACTATTCTAATCTAATCTAAATAGTGTAAGGCGGAGAACTGTTGTTCATTGGAGGGCCGGAGTGCGGAGGTTGTTCCCATCATGGAAGTCAGAGTGTGGGACTGAGCCTTCCGAATGAGAAAGAAAAAAGTGCTTAGTTTCGTTGGAAAAACCAACGCAAATCTCATATTTACTTTCTCTCGCCCTACTTATAAGGATAGATTTAAAAGGTTGGAGAGAGTGACTTTCAACAATTCTCTCCTTTCCAAAGCTGCGCAAGGCGGCCCCCCCAGAACAAAGCCCCACCCCTCTTTTCCCCCCTTTCATGAAAGACCCTCGCCCCAAATGAATAGGAAGCGAGGCGAGGGCCCTTTTTTCTTTTTATCAATAGATGAGCGAGAACTGAACATTGCTTAGAGGTCACACTCTCTGTCCCGCTTGGTGGACGAAAGATTCTCTCCTTTTCTCATTCTTTCTCCCACCAAGCAAGGAACGGTAGTTGTGCTAGCTAAATGACCTCTTTCACCGAAGAGGAAAGAAAGCAAAATCTTCCGAGACCTCAATTTCCATTAGATTCATTCCTAAGCTTGCTTTGTTGCAGCAAGATGATCAGTCCGAGAGTGCTGGAGAGAAGAGAAAGCGGTCAAAACCTCTCTGATTCGGTCACCGAGCAGTCGGACGACTCTTCAGTAACCCAGGATGACCCCTTCGCCGCTTCTTTCGCTGTATACCCCCTCCATCCTTCGGAGGTGGAAGAAAGAAAGGTTAGATCTTTCTATATCTATATAAATATCTAAGGGCCCCAGAACGCTAAAAGGTGGGGGAACAAGAGTTGTCACGATAGAAAAGAGAAATAAATGACTATAAGGAACCAACGATTCTCTCTTCTTAAACAACCTATATCCTCCACACTGAATCAGCATTTGATAGATTATCCAACCCCGAGCAATCTTAGTTATTGGTGGGGGTTCGGTCCGTTAGCTGGTATTTGTTTAGTCATTCAGATAGTGACTGGCGTTTTTTTAGCTATGCATCACACACCTCATGTGGATCTAGCTTTCAACAGCGTAGAACACATTATGAGAGATGTTGAAGGGGGCTGGTTGCTCCGTTATATGCATGCTAATGGGGCAAGTATGTTTCTCATTGTGGTTCACCTTCATATTTTTCGTGGTCTATATCATGCGAGTTATAGCAGTCCTAGGGAATTCGTTCGGTGCCTGGGAGTTGTAATCTTCCTATTAATGATTGTGACAGCTTTTATAGGATACGTACCACCTTGGGGTCAGATGAGCTTTTGGGGAGCTACAGTAATTACAAGCTTAGCTAGCGCCATACCTGTAGTAGGAGATACCATAGTGACTTGGCTTTGGGGTGGTTTCTCCGTGGACAATGCCACCTTAAATCGTTTTTTTAGTCTTCATCATTTACTCCCCTTTATTTTAGTAGGCGCCAGTCTTCTTCATCTGGCCGCATTGCATCAATATGGATCAAATAATCCATTGGGTGTACATTCAGAGATGGATAAAATCTCTTTTTACCCTTATTTTTATGTAAAGGATCTAGTAGGTTGGGTAGCTTTTGCTATCTTTTCTTCCATTTGGATTTTTTATGCTCCTAATGTTTTGGGGCATCCCGACAATTATATACCTGCTAATCCGATGCCCACCCCGCCTCATATTGTGCCGGAATGGTATTTCCTACCGATCTATGCCATTCTTCGTAGTATACCTGACAAATCAGGAGGTGTAGCCGCAATAGCACCAGTTTCTATATGTCTGTTGGCTTTACCTTTTTTTAAAAAGATGTATGTACGTAGTTCAAGTTTTCGCCCTATTCACCAAGGAATATTTTGGTTGCTTTTGGCGGATCGCTTACTACTAGGTTGGATCGGATGTCAACCTGTGGAGGCACCATTTGTGACTATTGGACAAATTTCTCCTTTGGTTTTCTTCTTGTTCTTTGCCATAACGCCCATTCCGGGACGAGTTGGAAGAGGAATTCCTAATTCTTACACGGATGAGACTGATCACACCTGATCAGTGATCCATTCTGACACCAATCATTTACGAGTGAGTATTACACCAAGAATTGACAAGCGGATGACTTTTCTAGTGCGAACAAAGCGCGAAAGCCCTAAATATGGGCGTTAGCGCGCATTTAGCCCGCACAACCTACCGCACACGGCTAAGCGCACAACGTTTTAGCTGTGCTGATATAACTTGAGAGCGCTTTAGATCTCTATCTAACTGCTTCTTTTATTTTATAAATCAAATAAGAAGAAGTACTAACCGCCGCTGCCAGAACAACGGGGGGAGGGGGGGAGACTGGAGATTGTTCTTTCTACACTTCGAGAATGAAATCCCAGCTGTCCGTTAGGATGGGAATACACCCAAACCACAACAAGGTGGTTAGGTCACCGGATCCACATGCGGATACTTAGCCATTCATCTCACGAGCATCTAGAAGCCCTTACCCGCTAATAGAATGAGATTCTAAATGGATTTTTCGGGACCCCTCGAAGGAGCAGTACCGAAAATAAGGAGACCCAGCTAGATCTATATTCACGAAGGAAAGGCTTGGGCTCCGCCTTCTCATCGGGAGCAAGCTACCGTCCTTTCATTTCGTTCAAGAAAGGGTTGACCCTTCTCCCACAGGGCTCAGAGCACGAGCTTGTTTAGGCTACTTCAACTGGTACTTCCATGTTTAGCTAGTCCACTCATTCATCTATAATCCGCTGAAAGGCTTCGCTAACTAATCCATCTCAGAATCCCAAGTTCATTCGTTCAAGCACTGTCTCATTTCAATTCCAAGAAAGCATGGAGGATGGAACGGATCTAGCTAGTGCGAGGAAGCTCCAAATGCAGTTGGAAATAGAACAGAGTTTTGAGGGGTGGGAATCCTGTAGTTCGAGTAGTTCGATGTACTTGACTTTATAAACGGGTGGACCTATCAAACTCAGTGCACATCCCAAAAAAGAGTTTCCCCGCTATGGAATCCGTGGTGTGCACTCCATAGAGATGTGGGATGTTGAACCCACGCAGAAGAATGTATCAACTGATGCTCCCCGCCGTAGAGGCTTGCTCAGGCCACGGTGGAGTAGATAGACGCTTGCTCCTGAGGAGCGGAGTGAAACACATACCTAAGGAACAGAGGATAAGGACTCCACAAGAATAGATAGCCGGGAATGGAAGGAGCATTTACCTGCTAGATAATTCGATAATTAGACTTAGGAGCGATGGAATCTAAAAAAAAAGAGAATTGGTTACAGTCGAAAGAAGGACCGCTGAGGAACTAACTGCAGACGGTAAATGGAAACAAGAGCTGGTTCTGCTGCTATCGACAACTGCACAAACTAAATCAGTTCAAAGAACTCCAAAACACCCTTGAAAACAGCCAATGGCGTGACTTTGAGGAGGAAGATACAATGGCCTACGGCCCGTCCACCAAGATAGGCGAATATTCGAGCAAGGCAGTATACAGGTTACTAAGCAGTCTCAACCAACGGACCGATGACCGGAAAACAATCTGGCAACTCCAATGCTACCCAGACTTTCTGGTAGACAACATTACACGGAATACATTTACAGGAGATAGATTGTGTAGATTGGGGTTCCAAGGGCTTTTATTGCCCACAGAGATCGAAACTGGCCAGCATAGCATCTGTTCTTTGACTGCAGATGGAGTCAGGATTTGTGGCGGAAGACACTGTACCAAATTCGGATGGAACAGGACAATAGAAAGGAAATTTTTGGAAAGTGGCCCGATGCATCAGAAGAAGAAGAGGAGACCTGGCGAAGAGGATGTGGACGACGATCCCAGCAGTAACGTGCTGAATCATCAGGAAACAAGGCAATGGGAAAATCTGACTTAAAACATAAGGAAGTCCCACCGGATCTTAGCAAGGCGTGGGGCCAGATAAGAACAGTGATCAGAGAATCCTCGATCAGCTGGAAGGGCAGATTATAGCTACGAAGGGCCGAGCTAGCTGACTTTGATCAGGAACTGGACGCAGAAGCTGACGATCAGATTGGTTCACTGCAACAGCCACAGCTACAGAAACCAACGAGCAGAAAGAGCGAGTCACAGGAATAGCAAAGGGAACAGCCGCACAAGCAACTGGTGCAGGTCTATTGCCGGTAGTAGGTGTAGTATAGTAAATAAAGTCTGCACTACTACTTCTACAAAGCAAGGAACGGTACTACTGGCTTTAACTAGACGAAGCAAGTCACCGCGCTTAAGAGTCTAAATAAGAACACTATCCTCTAATTAGCGAAACGTTCCTATTAACTGAACTTTAGGCTTTAACTAGACGAAGCAAGGAACCGTACTAACACTAGCGTTCCTAGCGCATAACCTGCGGCTAGTTAAAGCTGCTTGCCTTTAATTTAAGGTTTCCCGCATATATACTCTTAAGTGAAGCGCAAACCCGCTTTATTGAATGGAATCTTGCACTACTACTTCTACAAAGCAAGCACTTGCCTTGTTGCTTGCTGTGTTCCAACATTTGAGTGGAAGCGCTGTGCATTCGCTTTACACTTACTTCAACAAACAGGAAAGGGTTGATTGAAGAGCCATAGCTAGCAGGGGCACTCATAGTCACGTTCAAGAGCTCAAGTTTACCAGTGGAAGCGCTTGATTCCCATTTGATAGCGTAGAGAGAAGCATAGACTTGTCCCAGTCCGGAAACCGGGGCTGTCACTAAGCACTCCTTGAAATACTGGAACGCATTCTCCTGCTCTGGTCCCCAACGGCTGTCCCTTCTTAAGCAATGACTCTTTAGGATGCGCTGGCTAAATGGTTAATGAATCTTTTTAAGGATAGTGCAAAGTCCTAGAAAGGACCGGACACCGCCAACCGGCCGTTCTCGGAGTCACCATTTCCGTAATTACGAGTCATTGATCCGTTTTGAATCCATCTTTGCAGACTATATGTCCCAATCACTTCCCTCCATAAACTGACTCTTGGGGATAATAAAGCCTGACATACCAAACCCTTTGGTCAAACTCACTTCTGTTCTTCCGTCCGTCGTCAAATAAGCGGAAATCTAACGCAGATCCTGATCTTTCTTCCTGGCTCGATCGGGCCACTGCTGTTATTGACTTCGAAAAGACCCGGCTCTTTCTTCCTGGACTTTGCTGGCTTTGGATTCATTCGCCGAGGTCGTGTCTTAACCGGAACAGCCCCCAGGAACTCAGTAAATTCGGTGTTCGCAAATGAATCGTTCCTTTGAGATCATGGACCATGCTCACACCTCCTTGTATTCCTTGAAAAATGGGAACAACGCTCCAATGGTTTCATCTTCTCCTCCGTACCTTCAGTTGTCTTGAGTGGAGTGGATTAGATGTATAGGCCGGAACTCATCTACGTAACCCTAACTTTGCTAAGCAACGAGAATTGTACTGAAGCTCTCTTTCCAACACCCGCCGATCGTACTACTTCATTCTTGGTGTGCTGACCAGATATCCCAAGTTTGAGCGTTGAGCCATAGCAAGAGATAGAGCGTTGGCTTCCGGCTTAGTGAGCTCATAAACTGGCGAATCAAGTATGGAACCGAGACAAGGATAAGAAAGTGGTGGGAGCCTCCATGGAATGAATAAATGGATCGACCCTCAGTCCGGTTATGTAATAAATATGATGCCTGCTAGTATCTTCTTTTTTGGTAGAAAAGGAAGAACAACAGAAGAGCAGCTAAGCTCTCTCAAAAGAAACTCCCGCCATATCCGCTAGGAGTTGGGCAGTCAGACCTATTTTCTTTCTTTTGTTTAGGGTGATCTAAACAAAAAATGACAGTCACTTTCAGCACCCTCCAACGCTAAGAAATCGGCACCTTTTCTCTGAAAGTATGTTTTATAGAACAATTACAAGCTAACAGCAAGGACAAGGAAATGTATATTGGCAATGTTGGCCAACTAGGGGTGGTGTCCAGGCACTTCATTTTTGAGGAGGTGAACCGCAGCCAGTGAATCAGATTCAACCTCGACTCTGGGAATCTGTTTGTCTCTTTAAAAGCTTAGCCCTTTGTAGATGCTCCGAAACTCCGCTTACAGGCTTGCGCAGTTTAGTTTGGCAGACATCCAACATATCCACACAACCAAACGCCTCCATCATCTCTGATCAATCCACCTATCCCTCCTTTCCCCTATATTCATTTCCTCTCCCAACAAGCAACTCCCTGAGCGCGCGAAAGCCGTTGCGCGTTAGCGTGAGCGCATCCGCCCGGTCGAGCGTCTTCAATCCTCTCCAACTATTCAAAACTAGCTTAAGAAGAAAGTAGCCTATCCTTATCATCTCTAACTAGCTATCTACGACTGAAAGCCTCGTAAACTGGAGAAATAGGCTATCACCGAGGTAAGGAGGCATAAGTCTATCGATTCATCTTTCTTCCCTCCAAATGAGCCGATCTAAAGCCAGTTCCTTAGTTTCCGGAAGTAGAGCGGGAGTGACTAGCCTTAAGGCGCTAGCGAGTCCCAAGGTTCGTTCATAAGTCAGTTGTCGAAAGGCATTTCGTAGCCCTTTCATTCCATTTAATAGAATGCTAAGCCGGGTCAAGCAAGTACTTCTTTGTTCTATTAGCGGTCATAGTATATATAGTATAGAGATAAGTTAAGTTAAGATAGGAAAAGTGAAAAAATCTTTCAGGTCTAAGGGAAGACCTAGCCTTGTGAGTAGAAAGAGAAAACCAGTTTCTTTTTTACGGGGAGCCCTAGTCTAGGTAAAGTGAAGGAAGGTAGGGTGCGACACAACGAAAATGTCTTGGTATAGGCGCTTAGGCGAGTAGCGGTAAGTGAAAGAAGGGAAGTTAAGGAAGTCAAAAAGTTCAAGTGCTTTAGTGACAAACTCTTCGGGGAAGCACAGGCTCTTCCCCCTCTGACATCGGACCAATGATCCAGATCTCACTCGGGAGAAAGCATTCGACTGTCGTTCTTCAGCAGAATAAATCCGTAAGGCAAGGAAGTTGCTGCATTACATAGAGGAAGCGCTCGGCGATTAATAAAAAGATCTTAGGTATGAAACCTATGAGAGCTATCGGATTGGAGGGATGTGCCCGAACCTCCTGTGCAAGACCATCGAACTGCCAATATCACCTCCCTAGATTAGTCCTAGACATTAGCAGGGCTTGGGATGATTGACAGGTCTGATCTATGACCAAAATAACTTCCTTCTTCTTTTATTGAGTATGTAGGATAGGTGGGAGGTGGTGAGCATACTGTATTCTAGTAAGATGATAGAAAAAGTCCCGCCCCCAAAAGCAGAGACCGAACAAGGGCCAGGTTGTCGAGGACACGTCTGAAGCAGGGGGTTTTCAAGCTCTTCCCATTTAAAAAGCCCTTCGCTCTACTCATTTTAGATTTAGAAAAGGCCCAGTGTGCCTGACTCGCGCTGTCACCCTCCTCGCCCCTATAAGGGGGCTTATGCCCTCCTTTATCGGCTAGGGGGGGCATGTCTTTCTGGCGTGGTGATGAAATATCTGTAGCCTACCGTTTGCGCTGAGACCCCTCTCTTCGTCGAAGTCATGCGCCTAAGGAGTGAAACCACTTATTTGATAGAATAAAGAGAAAGCCTTGCCCAGTCATTACTAATGAACCAAAAAGTGATGTGATGAAAAGAAGGGAAGACTCGACGAGGAAAGCATAGTGCAACTGTAAAGCGCACTCAAAGGGAGATTCTTGTGTCCATTCGAAGAAAAAAAAAGACGTCGCATGAAAGATTATCCAGATGGATGGAATGCCCTTAGCAGTTTTGGCTCTTATATATCTTTTTATGTCTCATTCGGTCGAGAAAATGCTCCATCTGGATTTTTGCTTTTTGCTTCAGAAATCTCATCGTAAATGTGATGAAATTGATTCATTCAGTGGGGGGCTATACCCCTAAAGTTTATCAAAAAAGCCCCTTTTCTCAACGCAATGGGACGGGGGGATTGTTCTACACTACAAACGATTTTCTGCAATAGTGTTTTTTCTATCTAGATGGCCCAAGCCTTGTCACGAGCTGGAATCGAACCAGCGATTTCCTGATTTCAAATCGGGAATTTTTCCTTTTGATCGTGACCCCGGTTCGTCGTTCCTATTTACCAAAACAAACTACATCCGGGGGGGCCCTTTCCCTATTTATCCCCCTTACCTCCTCCCCACCCACATGCCGCTCGGATTAATGGAATGATCTCCTTGACAAATGGGCTCTCCATCCCCTTATCTCGAACCTCATTCAAAAGTGGAGCCATGGCCCTCCAATTCCGCGAATCTATTGGGGCAACCTCTTTGACTGCCCAGCGCCACCGATGATGGTGTGGTTGAGACGGGAAGAGATCCTTAGTTAGCTCCTGGAGCTTTCGGATTAGACTCTTCCTGATCTCGTGGGTGAGGAAAATCCGGTCAATCCGCCTGGCCCCGAAAAGGTACCGGGCGATCAAAACTCCGGAACTGCCGGTTCTGCGGCCAGGACCTCATCAAGGTCTAGCACGAGGTCGACTCCAGTCCCTCCTGCGAACACTGGTGCGCCACGGCATACTTAATATACTAAAGCTGGTAGACAGCGTACCTACTACAGGGAGCCGCGTACGGGAACGAATGACTTCCCACGCCCGCCACCTTCAGTAGTTGATGAAGAGCCCATGGGCCTGTTTCGGGCGAATAGAAAACAAACCTCCCCCTCGACGAGGCAACCTTAGAACGTATGATAAGGCGCGTCCTCTCTCGGGGGAGAGATAAAGAAAACATTTCTTTTTGACTGTCATGCTCCTGATGCCGTTCTGCCCGTTGGATATCACATGCCGAAGTTCTCAAAATATGATGGCACAACGGATCCCGAACTGCATCTTAGGAATTTCTGCAATGAAGCAGTTGAATTCCTAAATCTGCTATTCTGATCCGCCTATTCAAAAGGACCTTGGAAGGTGATGCGAAGAAATGGTTCGCTACTCTTCCCGTGGGGTCGATTAGAAATGGAAATGACCTCATGGAGAAGTTCAGAGCTCAGTTCCGCTATCGCACTGAACGTATTCCGACTATCAAGGATTTTTCCCAAGTCGTGCAATGCAAAAGGCCAGTTGCTTACTTGCGTTCGAAGATTCTGTTAACCGATGGAGATCGGTCGCTTCAAAGATGTCCTTTGCCATTCCCGAGTCCGAAGCCGTCGAAATGGTCTAAGAACACATGACGACCGGACCGCTAAAGACTGCCGTGGCTTATGGCAATCCTACTACGTTCGTCAAACTCTTTGATAGAGTGGCGCGAATGGAAAGGAGGACCAAGGACGGGACTATTCCCTTATCTTCATCATCTCAGCCTTCTGAAAAGCCTCCATGCTATTGAACGATCGGACTCAAATGAAAGTGCTCTCGTCCGCTAGCTCGATCGGGGGAAAACCATGTTTGGGAAGAGGCGACACAACAGCCTACCAATGCGCATATATTATTGAGAGTTCGGCGATCGGGAGTTCGGGTGGGGCAGCTAGCTTCTAATTGTAGCTTGTCTTTACTCGCCTTTGAGTCCTTAGTTTTGAGTATCGGGGGACACTTTCTGGCTAGTCTTAGTCACTAGTCTGAGTTTCAAGGAGACTAGACTCAACTTGCAAGTCTAGTTCCGTAAGGTTCACTCTTGGGAATGATGAGGCGGGGAAGGAAGCTTGATAGAAGGACGAGTTTCACGACCTTTAGTTGCAGTTAGTTCTGGTTATTCCGCTAACTTCATTTAGGGAGCTATTCCAGTCTTGGCGCAGAAGCTCCTCACTCAATCTGTCAGTGTCCGTTCGGGTTCTTCTCCTGAGTAGATTTTTCCTCTTCGGACTCACCCGATTCTCAACTCAAATTATATAGAGCCAGGGTTTGATTCCCCGATAGAAATGGCTACTACGGCTGGTTCTGGTTATTCGCGGTGGGACGGGTCACACTCCCTTCCCTACTAGCTCACAGGCGGGAGATAGGCCTCACTTGAAATAAGACTTCGATCTATCCGAAGGTTCATCTAGTCAAGAGTTAGACTCCGGAATCCCGGGGATATTCTCGGGAGAGCCCTTACCTTCATTTTTTTTGAAGAGTAGACCTTGAAAGATGAGACTCTGAACAAGTAGCTTGCGATATGGATTTCTGGACAAAAATCCAATCCCCCGTCAAGAAGCGAGTCATGTAGCAGCCGCGACCGTCAACATGGAAAGGGCATCCGATTAGGTGCATTAATGACAGCTGTGGGTAGCTAGCGTTCGTTCTGAGGCCTACTCTTTGCACTCAGCTTACTTTCATGAAGCTTAAGCGAGCTACGCGATCGTAAGGTGATTGGTATGGGTGACTGGTAGGTTAGAGATGCCTTCCCTTGGTGACTATACGCTCCAGTAGCTACAGGAAAGGAAGATGACCCCCTACATCCCCGAGGTGGAGTTCCGGACTAGCTCCGATCCCGTCCTTTTTTCTGTCTATCTTTCTCTTTCTATCTATCTTGTGTTTTATAGAATCAAAACACAATCCATCTATGAGTTGTTACAAAAGAAAGGCAGGACAAAAAGCAGGGATGCTAACAGAAACAGGAACCATCTGTTCTACTATATTATATATAGGGTAGAAGGTTAAAGTGAGATCTATTCCCTTTAAATTAAAGGAGGAGCGTAGAGTGCACTTTGACCCGTGTGTCCAGATTGATCCATGAGTGTCGATCTATAAGTTCAAGTAGGAGATGCAGGCAGTTCTATCAGTGCAGTCAAGATCGGAGAGCATATTTCTCAGATACAGGTAGTATAATCTATCCGAAGCAGCTATATGCGAATCCACCACATCATCCCCATCTGAAGCATCCTATAAGATACAACTGGTCGAAGAAAGAGGCGCAGAAACGGAAATGGGAGGTGTATAAGTGAATCCCGTCTCCGATTAAAGAGCCAGGCCGGCTCCCGAAAGGAAGGAGGGCAACAAAAGGATAAGAAAGTGGGGAAGCGCAGCTTTGCTGGATAAGATTAAGTGTCTTCTGTATCCGAATAGAAGAATGATCCGCTTTAGATTACATTCTTGGAGACTACATTAGCATTCCCTTCATGTACAGATTTCTTTTTGAGAGGGACAGACGGAAAGGGCGAGTAGAACGGGTGCTAAAACCTTTGTCTGCGGCCTATAGATAGATGGTGCAGAATGACTACAATTTCCTTGGTAAGACCATGGAAAGGTGTTGAGACCGATCCGATGAGGCATCTGCGAGTGTGAGCTTTCCATTACATACAATCCCCTGAGCTTTGCTTTCTCTCGTCTGGGGATGGTGAATGAGAGCTGACCTCCCACCGCTAGAAAATTATCTTCAATAACCGTATTGAATGAAGCTCAAAAAGACTTATTCCACTTGTGCTTGAACTGACTGTGGCTTAAGTGAGTTGTCCGCAGATAAAGACTAAGCTGCATTGAGTCACCGCACATTGTTCTCGCTAACTTCTGCTTGGGACTTGACCAAACCGATTGAGTTCTCCGCCAGGAAGTGAAGAAGCGAGAAGTTCTAAAGTGACCAATTGGCATAAGCCCTCTAAAGGTGGTGGGTAGCTTGGGTCTCGAAACTTGATTTTGGTATATAATAGGCTATAGGCTCGAGAATACCAAACCAAGTAGTCGATCGGAACTGGTTGAGCTCGGCCAGTGAGAATGAGAAGGAGAAGGAGGCTGGCTCGCAACGTTGGCCCCTTTGGTTGTTGATGGTTTTGTGCCAGGTGTTTTATCCGATTTCAAAGTGGTTTTCTCCGATGATGAATGGCCAAGTTAAGTTGTTGGCGTTCGCTCAGGGGCTGGTTTGTACAGGTAGACCTGAGTTCGGTTCGCAAATATCTGCTAAGGTATAAGTCCGAAACCTCTTCTTCCTATGTTCGAGATGCTTAAACTATTACTGACTCTGACTTACGAGCTTACGAGTGAGCTCGGAGTAGAAGATGTCCCATTGATGTCCCAAAGCTTGTACCACCTCCAGTGGCAGCAGAAAGAGAAATAGACGATCGACGACCATCATGAATAGTGTTGTTGGCGGGTGCATTGTTCTCTTCGATAGTAGGAGTTCCCCTTACTTAACCAATATGAACACAATGGGAAAAAGGGGGCAACGACATGCATGCACCGAGCGATAGGGTTCAGACAATTTGGAGGGGGTGAGGAAACGTTTCGTATCACAATCGTCATAATATATCTCCTCTGGGTTGGCTACTGTAAAGAAGTCTTACTACGCTAGGTTGGGTGCTGTATTTCAATCCATCCTACTCTTTCCAAAAGGTAGGAGGAGTGACTGCACTTGACAGCAGTAAGTAGCAGCAGTCCTTCCGATTTGGAACTGCCTTCGCCATTCAACAATCAACTATATATACTCTTAAGTGACCGAAGGTCACTTAAGAGTTGTTAAGTTATGACGGAGATCTAAATGCTAGCTTTTAGCTGTGCGCGCTTTAGGGCAGAGGAGGAAGCACAGCTAAAACGTTATGCGCTAGGGTTGTGCGGTCTAGTTATATCAGCCAGCAAGCAGCGGAAGCAAGCAACCACAGCTAAAACGTTGTGCTAGCTAAAGCGTTGTGCGGTAGGTTATGCGCGTCTAAGCGGGCTAAATGCGCGCTAACGCCCATATTTAGGGCTTTCGCGCATTTAGCTAGCACACGGCTAAGCGCACAACCTACCGTTGCTTGCTTGGTTGCTGGATTCTTCCCTTTCCGAACCCAGGAGCGAATGAAGCAACCCAACAACAACTGAAACCTACCCCTAAGCAAGCTAAAACCTACTTTGCTGGATCGAAGTAGGACATTCTCCATCCGCCCGCCAGCAGCAGAGGGGGTTCGATTCCCGTTATACGCGATGTGGCGAAAAAGACTGATTCAACAAGATATGCCTTGCCTGCATTAAGATTTAAAACTTGTCGTCTACTTTCAGGAAATGTTTGGAACAGAGAACTTACAATAATACAACGCCGCATTCTCCGAAGATTGAGGAGCAAGAAGAGATCTATGTTGAGAAAGATTTATTCGAGAGAAAATCTGAACAGTTACATCCAATCACAAACTACACGAAAGTTGTCCCTTTTTCATGGAGATTTACCCATCACAGAGATGCACAGAGGAACTTCATATATCCCCTTTCCACTCAATCCAGAAACAAGATCGGACGTTATTCTGGTTCGTCTCCATTTTTGTAAAACTCTTCCTCAAGCAAGGCAGCCGATAAGTCATCGAAGGGTTTGTGTGAATAATGGAATGGTAAGCATGACTCATTGGAAAGTATCCCACTGGGATATAATATCTTTTCAAGAAAATGATTCGAGAACCCTCTATTTAGAGAGAGAAGAAAGAAGGAGATTTTTCTATATCGAAATCTCAGTTGAAAAAATCATAGGCAAATTCCTGGATCACCCGGTCAGAATGTGGAGAAGAACCAAAACAGAATGGTTCCGCCTACTCAAAACAAAGAGGGGATGCCACCTACTACTCAAATCCCGGTTTTTGCAACAGTTGCGTTCTTCTATGCAAGAAGAAGACTTAGAAAGTAGAAAGAAGTTTGGATCCGAAAAAGTATGCTTAGGTAGTTCTTTCGCTGAGCACAACAGAATGAAGAGGAATTTTTATCATTTCAAATCAATATTCTTATCGAATAGAAGGAACGATAAAAACCGAAATCTTCCTACTCGAACAAGAAGTCCTATAGTTTACAACTCTTCTTTATATAGTAATTCGACCTATTGCTCCGCATCCCCCCATCAGTTGACTATGAAGAGAAAAAGAAAAAGGATCGAACTACCTACTCATTATTCGGAGGTGAATCATAGAACACTAAAAGCTGTGGTATCTTATGGACCTAACATAGGTCACATCCCTCACGACATAAGATTGAAAGATCCAAACCTTCTTCTTCGGAGCGAAAAAGGACGTGGCCAAAACATATAAAGATCGGCGTAGTCGCTCATAGATAGGGGCATATCCATCCGGAAAGAGGATAGTCTAGATCGATTCATAGATGGATCTCTCTCCATATAGATAGGTACCCCGTGGATAGAGAGAAAGATAGGGATCCATCTAGATCTTGAGTCACTATTTCCATTTTCATTTTCGATTTATTGCCTTTTTTTTTACGATTTTTGAAAGATGAAAGATTCATGTGGGCAAGGAAATGGATTGTCAATTAGAACTTGCTGGGTCGGAGCGTAGACGAGCGAGCAGAGCCCAGGAAACAGGAAAGCCCGTCATAGAGCAGTCGACTCGACTAGAAGTAGAAGACTGCTGGCCTGAGAGAGGGCGGCCTCCTCTCTCGGGAAAGATGGACAAATTTATCTTCTTTCTTTTTGATTTCAGCTTTCTTTCTTTTTTCAGGGGCCCAGAACGCTAAAAGGTGGGGGAGAAGGAAGCCGAACCTCTGATCGACCTGGACACAAGCTCGGCGTCGA